AATAATTCTAATAAAAGAGACGAAGTAGCTTTGATACGATATTCGCAACAATCTGATTTTCGTCGAGACATAATCAAAGGTTCAATGCGAGCCCAAAGATGTAAAACAGTTATTTGGGAACTTTTTCAAGCAAATGCACATTCTCCGCTTTTTTTGGACAGAATAGACAAATCACACCCTTTTTTTTTTGATATCTCCGAACTGATAAAACTCATTTTTAGAAATTGTATAGGAAAGGGAGCAGAATTCAAAATTTCAGATTATACAGAAGAAGAAATAAAAGAAAGGGAAAAAAAGGAAAAGGACAAAAAAGAAGAGAACAAAAGAAAAGAGAAAGCGCGGATAGAAGTAGCAGAAGCCTGGGATACCATTCCATTTGCTCAAGTAATAAGAGGTTCCATGTTAATAACTCAATCGATTCTTAGAAAATATATTATATTACCGTCATTGATAATAGCTAAAAATATTGGCCGTATGCTATTATTACAATTTCCTGAGTGGTCTGAGGATTTAAATGAATGGAATAAAGAAATGCATGTTAAATGCACCTATAATGGTGTTCAATTATCAGAAACAGAATTTCCGAAAAATTGGTTAATAGACGGTATTCAAATAAAGATGCTATTTCCTTTCTGTCTGAAACCCTGGCACAGATCTAAGCCACGGTCCTCTCATATAGATCGAATCAAAAAGAAAGGACAAAAAGATGATTTTTTTTTTTTAACGGTTTGGGGAATGGAAGCTGAACTTCCTTTTGGTTCTCCCCAAAAACGGCCTTCCTTTTTTGAACCCATTTTTAAGAAACTCGAAAAAAAAATTGGAAAATTGAAAAAAAAGTATTTTATATTTCTAAAAGTTTTAAAAGAAAGAACAAAATTTCTAAATATCTCAAAAAAAACAAAAAAATGGATTATCAAGGGCATTCCGTTTTTAAAAAAAATAAAAAAAGAACTCTCAAAAGTAAATCCAATTCTATTATTTAGATTGAGAGAAATATATAAATCAAGCGAAACTAAAAAAAAGAAAGAAAAAGATTCTATAACCCGCAATCATATAATTCATAAATCCTTTAGTCGAATTCAATCTACATATTGGACAAATTTTTTACTGACAGAAAAAAAAATGAAAGATCTGACTGATAGAACAAGCACAATCAGAAATCAAATAAAAAGAATTACAAAAAATAAAAAAAAAGTGACTCCAGAAATAAATGATAGTCCTAATAAAACAAGTTATAATGCTAAAAGATTCGAATCACCAAATTGGCAAATATTAAAAAGAAGAAATACTCGATTAATCCGTAAATTACATTATTTTATAAAATTTTTCACTGAAAGGATATACGCAGATATCCTTCTATCTATTATTAATATTCCCAGAATTAATATACAACTTTTTGTTGAATCAACAAAAAAAATGATTGATAAATCCATTTACAATAATAAAAAAAATAAAAAAAGAATTAATAAAACAAATCAAAATAAAATTCATTTTATTTCGACTATAAAAAAGTCACTTTATAATATTAGTAATAAGAATTCACAGAATTTTTTTGACTTATCCTCCTTGTCACAAGCATATGTATTTTACAAAATATCACAAACACAAGTTCTTAACTTGTATAAGTTAAGATCTATTCTTCAATATCACGGAACGTCTTTTTTTCTTAAGACTTCAATAAAAGATTATTTTGGAAAACAAGGAATAATTCATTATGAATTAAGACATAAGAAACTTCGGAATTCTGGAATAAATCAATGGAAAAACTGGTTAAGAGTTCATTATCAATACCATTTATCTCAGATTAGATGGTCTAGATTAATAGCAGCAAAATGGAAAAATAGAATCAATAAATGTCGTACAATTCAAAATCAAGATTTAAACAAAGAGAATTCATATGAAAAAGACCTATTAATTCATTACAAAAAACAAAACGATTACGAAGTATATTCATTACCAAATCAAAATGAGAATTTTCAAAAATACTATAGATATAATCTTTTATCTTATAGATCTATTAATTATGAAAATAAGAGGGACCCATATATTTATGGATCACCATTCCAAGTAAATAAGAATCGAGAGAGTTTTTATAATTACAACACACATAAACATAAGGGCAAATTTTTTGATATACTAGGGGATATCCCTATCAAAAATTATTTAGGAAAAAGTGATATTATGTATATGGAAAAAAATCCGGATCGAAAATATTTTGATTGGAAAATTCTCCATTTTTGTCTTAAAAAGAAAATCGATATTGAGGCCTGGATCAAGATCGATACCAACAAGAATAAAAATACTAAAACCGGGACTAATAATTATCAAATAATTGATAAAATTGATAAAAAAGATCTTTTTTATCTTACGATTCCTCAGGATCAAGAAATCAATTCACCCAATCAAAAAAAAATATTTTTTGATTGGATGGGAATGAATGAAGAAATACTAAGTCGTCCTATATCGAATCTGAAACTTTGGTTCTTCCCAGAATTTGTAC